ATTTGTTCGAGTATGTAAATAAATTGCAAATATGACCCAAGTAATAAAAGCCCAAGTTTCTTTTGGGTCCCAACTCCAATAGGATCCCCATGCTTCATTAGCCCATACTGCTCCCGAAAGAATTCCTATGGTTAAAAAGATAAATCCTAGACTAATAATCCGATAACTCCAATAATCCAACAGTTGAATCAACCGCAACCTGTAATAATTCTTCGGAAAATTTTTTTTTTGTAAAACATTTCTTCGTTCATTCATGTATTCGATTTCCCCAAGGAAAAATGACTCATTTAAATTTAATAAATGATTATTCGTAGAAAAAAACCTTCTCTTTTTTCTAACTGTAATAACTATAAGTGATACTGATAATAATGATCCACATAAAAGGGCCGCATAGCCTAATATCATCATACTTACGTGCATTATTAGCCATTCGGATTGAAGAGCAGGTACTAATATTGCGGATTCATGTATTTCAGTTAAAAGGCCTGAAGTAGCAAAGCCTTGGGAAAAAATAGCACTTGGGCCAATTATTGTGCTTAGAAAATTTTGATTTTTTTTGAACCATGGAACTATATAAATAAAGGAAAAACTCCATGAAAGAAAAATTAATGATTCATATAAATTGCTTAGTGGAAAATGTCCCGAATAAATCCAACGAGAAATTAATAATCCTGTTATACAGAAAAACGTTATTATCATACCCTTTTTGGATGAATCATATAGTTTTATGATTTCATCGATTAAAAAGGTTATCAAATGAATTGTAATTATAATTGAAAGGGTCGAAAAAGAAATATGAGTTAATATATGTTCTAAAGTTGAAAATATCATAAAAGGGGAATTCTTTAATTATAATTAAAAAAAAATCCGAAATTTAATTCATTTTCATTATAGGATCGATTTTATTTTTTTTAGGAGATGATATGCCGCCACTCGGACTCGAACCGAGATGCTCTAGCACTGCTTCCTAAGAGCAGCGTGTCTACCAATTTCACCATAGCGGCCTGGCTTGACCTGATAATAGCCTATGAATAAGGAATCGTCTAGATTTACAAATTCAATTGGGTGCAATATTTTTTAGGAAAGATTGAATTTACTGAATCTAATTTTGTTCAAATATCTATTTAAAGGTTCATTATTTTTGTTTAGGGTTTTTGTTTTATTGTGTATTTTATACTCGTCTCGACTTGAACTCCTGGAAAACTAAATAATCGTACTATTACTATGTAAAGTATAGAATAAAGTATAGAAACCCCCCCCAAAAAAAAGTATTTTTTTTTCAATTCGTTAAGGTAAACAGAAGCATTTTTATTCTCCAGATTCTAATCTAAGAGGGAGATGAATCCCATTCCCTATTAAGTTAATCAATAAGAAATGGGATTCATAAATTTGATTTTTCGAAATGAAATGAGTCACTTTTTGAGCCAGGCCAATTTAGGTTATTCCAACAGATTATGTTTTATTACTTAGTCTTAGTTTATTTTACTTAGTTTATTTGTTTGTCGCACAAAAAAACTTTTTGAATTCCCCGTATAAAGGGATTTCCCCAAGGAAAACGCTTTTAACGCTGCCCAATACCCCTTCCGTTTCCAAAAATTTTTACGAATACGCTTTTTTGATGCAGAAGTACGTTTTTTTGGAACTGCCATTTAAATAAAAATTAATAGATTTTTTGTTGGTATAGCTGGATGTGAAAGACATCTATTGTTCATATTGTTAAAAAAGGATCTGTGTTTTTCTAATTCATCATTATGTATTTCTTTTCTAGATAATATTTTTTTTTTTAATCTATAAAAATATAAAAGAAAATATGGGAATATCACATAAAATATTACTAAAAATAGAAAAAAAAAAAGAAGAATATTTTTAGTAACTTGTCAAACTCGGCACAAAACAAATATGCCCAATTTGACTTGAATTTTCAAATTCCTAGGAGACTAGTAATTAATCTCTTTCTGTCATATGATTTGACCAATTGTAACCTCTTCATTTGAATATTTGAAATATTTACCTGAAATTCAGCACAAATAAGTAATTAAAAGAAATTAAAATTCAAAAATTCTATTTAAGTTAGGTTAAGTTAGTGGCTATCTTCATTTTTTTATTGACTCCTTTCAAAAAAGAGGTAAGGTCCGGTGAATCAGAAAGAATTAATATTAACTAAGAATTAAAAAACTTTTTTATGGAACAGACATATCAATATGTGTGGATTTTGCCTTTCGTTCCACTTCCAGTTCCTATGTTAATAGGAGTTGGACTTCTTCTTTTTCCGACAGCAACAAAAAATCTTCATCGTATATGGGCCTTTCCAAGTGTTTTATTGTTAAGTATAGTCATGCTTTTTTCAACGAATCTGTCTATTCAGCAAATAAATAGCAGTTCCATCTATCAATATGTATGGTCTTGGACCCTCGATAATGATTTTTCTTTAGAATTTGGCTATTTGATTGATCCACTTACTTCTATTATGTCGATGTTAATCACTACTGTTGGAATTATG